ATTCGTAATTCCATCAATTACTCGTCTATCAAAAAAATGAGTTAGTTCAGCTAATCTTCTTATACCTTTAGTAAAGGATATTACATAAAAAAAATCTATGTAACCACGATTATATGACCAATTATATATCACATTTATTATTTTACCCCCCAAAACTTTAATTTTATTAGGAACACTTCTAACAAATGAATTAAATAAATTTAAATTTTGTAAAGATGAATAAACAGGCTTATATAAAAAAGACGATATAAGAATTCCGAAATAAGCTATACTAACGGAAAAAGTTGCATTTGTGATAAATTCATACCAATCTACAGAATGGTTTCTATTTTTATGTAAAAGGTTTATAGACGAACTTAAGAATTTGGATAGTATATCCAAATTCATTCCTTCCTGATTGAATAACGGAATTCCTACGGCCCCAATGAACAACGTAAATAAAACTAATACAAGCATCGGAAATAACATAGTATTGTCCGACTCGTGGGGATATGAGAAAGTGTTTTTAGTGCCAAAACGAGCAATACTAATAAACGGATGTACCATACTTCTTACATTTCCATTATTATTAATCCAATACGTGTTTAAAAAATAAGTTTTTTCATTGTTTTTCGTAGTTAAAAAATCTAATAAACGAAAGCTTGTTTTAATAATTTTTTTTCCTTCTTTACCCCAGAGAGACATTGAATAGAACGAGCTATTTTTTTTGCCGCTGTAATTTTGAAAATAAACATTTAAATGTCCTTCAAAAGTAAGTAAATAGATACGAAACATATAAAATGCAGTTAATCCTGCCGTGGAACAAGCTATTATTGCAAAAATCGGTGAATACAACCAACTATCATTAAGAATTTCATCTTTGGACCAAAAACAAGCAAGAGGTGGAATACCACAAAGAGAAAGTGTACCTAATAAAAAAGCGGTTTTTGTAATTGGTACATGTTTTCTTAAACCGCCCATAAGAACCATATTCTGACTTTTATCTGGAGAATATCCAACAATAGTTTCCATCGAATGAATAATTGATCCAGATCCTAAGAACAACAATGCTTTCGAATAGGCATGAGTAATCAAATGAAATAAAGCAACTCGATAAGACCCCATACCTAGAGCTAACATCATATAACCCAATTGAGACATTGTAGAATAAGCTAAGCTTTTCTTAATATCTTTTTGAGCAAGAGCTAAAGTGGCTCCTAAAAGTAATGTTATTATACCTGTCAAAGCTATTAGATTTATTATGTAAGGTATAACTATGAAAAGAGGCAGAAGCCGAGCTACAAGAAAAATCCCTGCTGCTACCATAGTAGCGGCATGTATAAGAGCCGAAATGGGGGTAGGCCCTTCCATGGCATCAGGTAACCATACATGAAGGGGAAATTGGGCGGATTTTGCAACTGCGCCGGCAAATAATAGGAAGGCGCATAAGGTAACAAATAAAAAATTAACCTCATTATTATAAACCAAGTTATTAAATATCTCAAACAAATCCCGAAATTCAAAACTACCCGTTATCCAATAAAAACCCAAAATTCCTAATAATAAACCGAAATCCCCGACACGATTAGTTACAAACGCTTTTTGACAAGCATTCGCCGCACTAGGTCGTGTGAACCAAAAACCTATTAATAGATAAGAACACATTCCAACCAATTCCCAAAAAATATAAATTTGTATCAAATTAGAACTAGTAACTAATCCCAACATTGAAGTATTGGAAAAACTCATATAAGCAAAAAATCTCAAATATCCCTGATCATGAGACATATAATTATCACTATAAATAAGAACCATCATTCCAACAGTAGTGATTAATATTGACATAATAGAAGTAAGTGGATCAACCAAGCAGCCAAATTCTAAATAAAAATCATTATTGATGGTCCAAGACCATACATATTGATAGACGGAATTGTGATTTATTTCCTGAATAGAAAAATGGGCTGAAAAAATCATAACTATACTTAACAATAAAACACTCGGAAAAGCCCACATACGGCGAAGATTTTTTGTTGCCGTTGGAAAAAGTAGAAGTCCTGCTCCAATTAACATTGGAACTGGAAGTGGAATGAAAGGTATAATCCATGAATATTGATATGTATATTCCATAAAAAAAAAATAAAATATTTTTCTTAATTAATTGTTTCTGATTCACCGGTTCTTATTTGTTTTCTGTTGAAAGGGGTCAGTTAATAAAAAAAAATTAAGATATATAAAATAAAACTTAAATAAAATTTGCATTCTAATTATAATTATTACGTATTACAATAATTTATTTATATCTTTTATATCTATAGAGCGAGGATAGATAATTACACCAAAAACAGTGTTTGGTATGAATCATAAAGCGCATAACTTGACCCATAAAAACTATTTATTGTAATTGTAATTCGGTTATTCAGAATCATTAAACAATTTGTTTTGTAACTAATTGATTGTCTTCCATTACAATAAAAGCTATTTGTAGGAAATGCTATGATATCCAACACTTTATTTTATGTAAAATAAAAAAAAAGGGCAAATAAAATGCCTTTTATAATATAATAAAAAAATTATAGATTTTGTATCCTTTAACAGATTAACTACTAGTCCCACTCGAATTTGAGAATTAAAGTTGGGTGTACTCTTTCTTCGAGTTTGACCAATTAAATTAATTAATATAATAGAAAATTATTAAAGTTTTTTAATTAAGCGATAGAGGGGTTGGGTTATTAACCTTTTGATGTATTTTATTACATGTATAAATGTAACACGACGAAAATAGAAAGAAAACTAAACGCACAATCTTTTCTTTTTTGTTTGTATTGTATTTTATCAACTTCAATCAATTCTATTTGGCATAGGGGATTGTTGTTAGTAATATTTTATGCGATTTTTACACACCCCCCTTTTTTATGAAGGGAGTATGATTTAGAGAATAAATAGATAGAGAACAGTAAAGAAAAATTTATTTTGAACAATAGATGTCTTTCACATCCAACCGAAGAACCTATTATAATATAATTTTTTAATGGCAGTTCCAAAAAAACGCACCTCTATTTCAAAAAAACGGATTCGTAAAAATATTTGGAAAAGGAAGGGATATCGGGCAGCATTGAAAGCTTTTTCATTAGCGAAATCTCTTTCTACCGGGAGTTCTAAAAGTTTTTTTTGTGTAACAAATAAATAATAGTAATCAAACAATACAATAAAAAATCTTAATCGGTCTAATTAGAAAAGTAATCTAATTTTGTTTCTAATTTTTTTATAATATTTATAAGTTATAAGAATTTTAATTAACATCATAATAGTAAAATAATTTATATTTATATAATTTATATATAATAAAAAATAATATATATATAAAAAATTATTTTATTATTTTATATTTATATAATAAATATAAATCATAAATAAAAATAATTAGTTTCATAATGTTTTAATTTAGAAGGCGTCTTTTTTCTTTCATTTCTGATATAGATAAGAATTCTGTTGTCTACTTAATTCGAAAAATTAATGGTACTTTTTTGTTTGAAAAAAGGATAAATGCAAGCACAAGGGTTCACCTTTCGTTTTAGTATATTTTATGATTTTCAGGATGGGGATTCTCACTTTCCCCATCGACTTGAATCAATAATAAAAATAAATTTATTTTTTATTATATATTATAATTATATATTAAAAATATTAGAATTATATATTAAAAGATATTATAATTATATATTATTATATATAATTATATATTATTATATATTAAAAGAAGGGTTCGTTGAAACTAATTGATTTAGTTTTAAATATGTTTTATAATCTTCTAAATCATTATTTTTCTAAATTATTATCACTATATAAACTCTTTAACCCAATTTAATTAAAAAAAATCCCCTTTTACATTTTTAGGTAGTTATATGACTAATGTGCCAATTTTGAGTGATCCGTTTTAGATCCTATGGTTCGATTGGAAGATCGATCAAAATATAATATATATCAAAGATATAATATATATTAATTTAAAAATTTATAAAGTATTTTTTGAAGTACGGTACAATTTCGATAGAAATATAAAATATTGTTATATAATTGATACACCCATACTAATACCTAACTTAATTGGGTTGCTAAATCTTAACACAAATTCTCTACACAACGAAAAACCCTAAGAATTCATATAAAAATAACTATGCAAATATTTACAAAAACCCCTTGAGTGTATCGCTGAAATTGTGTTATATAAAAATTATATTTTATCGATAAAATTTTTTTTTTATTTTAGATTAATAAAATAAATGATAAAATAAATGAATCATTAAAAAATGCAAACGAGACAGAACATTGCTTTTAGTTCTATCTATGGATTGAAGTAAAAATAATCTAGTTCCAACCGTAACATTTTTGTTTTAGGAAAACATAAAGTAATAACTTACGAAAAACTACATTTTTAGTTCAGTTAAATAAAATTGACATTCTAAAATAATAAATAAAAAGATAATAAATATTATTAACGAAAACGTTTAAATCCCTAATTCTTAAACAAGTTTTTATTCATCAATTTAATGGTTTCCTAAAAAAATATTGCATTTAATTAACTCCTTCAATCTCGACGATTGAATAAAAATAGGTTATTATGATTTCGAATAAGCCGCTATGGTGAAATAGGTAGACACGCTGCTCTTAGGAAGCAGTGCTAGAGCATCTCGGTTCGAGTCCGAGTGGCGGCATGGCATCTTCTAAAAGAGTAAGTCCTATAATGAATTCAATTCCCGATTTCAATTCCTATAATTGCGGGACCCCCTTTTAATAATTTTTATGATATTTTCAACTTTAGAGCATATATTAACTCATATATCCTTTTCTATCGTTTCAATTGTAATTACAATTCATTTGATAACTTTATTAGTCGATGAAATCGTAGGACTATATGATTCGTCAGAAAAGGGTATGATAGTTACTTTTTTCTGCATAACAGGATTATTAGTTACTCGTTGGGTGTATTTGGGGCATTTACCATTAAGCGATTTATATGA